AAGAATCAAAAAAGGCGGTGATTCAAATTCACTCCGGTACTCGATGTAAAATTCCCTCAAAAAACAAAATAGAGATGAAAGATACCAAAGGGGTCTTGGATCAGACTGCCTGTCTTCGTGTAGTTGGATCCCCAAGTTTTTGGAATGCTCCAAACTCTACTTGAGCATCCAAATCTGGGTCAATACCGGCAAAAACATCTCTGAACAAGGTTCTAGCACCATGCCAAATGTGTCCGAAAAAGAAGAGTAAAGCAAACGAAGCATGCCCGAAAGTAAACCAACCCCTTGGACTACTACGAAAAACACCATCGGATTTCAAAGTCGCACGATCTAATTCAAAGATTTCACCCAATTGGGCTCGTCTAGCATATTTTTTCACAGTAGCAGGATCACTGTAACTGACTCCATTGAGTTCGCCGCCATAGAACTCAACGGTTACACCTACTTGTTCAACACTATACTTAGATTCTGCCCTTCTAAAAGGAACATCCGCTCTAACAATTCCGTCGCCATCTACCAAAACGACCGGAAATGTTTCAAAAAAAGTGGGCATACGCCGTACAAAAAGCTCACGTCCTTCTTTATCTCTAAAGATAGGGTGTCCTAACCACCCAACCGCTATTCCATCTCCGCTATCCATTGAGCCTGCCCTGAATAATCCTCCTTTTGCCGGATTATTGCCGATATAATCATAAAAAGCCAATTTTTCAGGAATTTTAGACCAGGTTGCTGATAAACTTTGATTTTCTGCTAGCCCGGCGCTAACTCTTCGATATATCTCTTGCTGGAAGTAACCCTGATCCCATTGATAACGAGTGGGACCAAATAATTCGATGGGGGTAGTTGCTGAACCATACCACATAGTTCCAGCAACTACAAAAGCTGCAAAAAAGACAGCCGCGATACTACTGGAGAGTACGGTTTCAATATTTCCCATGCGTAATCCTTTGTATAGACGTTGTGGCGGTCGAACGCTAAGATGGAATAGACCCGCTAATATGCCCAATGTACCTGCTGCAATATGATGAGAAGCTATTCCTCCCGGAACAAAAGGATCAAAACCTTCCACGCCCCACGACGGATTTACAGGTTGTACTTTTCCCGTTAGTCCATAAGGATCAGACACCCATATTCCAGGACCATACAGGCCTGTTACATGAAATGCACCAAAACCAAAGCAAGCCACCCCGGAGAGAAATAAATGAATTCCAAAGATCTTGGGCAAATCCAAAGAAGGTTTTCCTGTACGTTCATCAGAAAATATTTCTAGATCCCAATAGACCCAATGCCAGATAGCTGCCAAAAAGCATAAGCCAGAAAATGCAATATGTGCCCCAGCTACACCTTCGTAACTCCAAACCCCCGTATTTGTTACAGTCCCGCCTGTGATACTCCAACCCCCCCACGAATTGGTTATTCCTAAACGAGTCATGAAGGGTATAACGAACATACCTTGTCTCCACATTGGATCAAGAACGGGGTCAGAAGGATCAAAAACTGCTAATTCATAGAGAGCCATCGAACCCGCCCAACCAGCAACCAGAGCTGTATGCATTATATGAACGGAAAGCAATCGGCCGGGATCATTCAATACAACGGTATGAACACGATACCAAGGTAAACCCATGGAAAATACCCCTTTATCAAAGAAAAATAAACACTACGTAACTTTATTGCATTGGAATATACTATGACTATGCTGCGGACTTCCCCTGTTCAGTGGATTATTTCCTAACAAGGGTTATTTATTCTATATTCTATTGTGTTCCAAATAATTGAAGGATTCCGTTCGTAAGAACAAAGAGAAGCAGATTTATTCTATACTCGATAAGTACCAATACGCAATGGTGGATTGATACCACTTTCTATGAGTAAATGCGTTTATCATTCGAAAGGCCTACTCGTAAAAAATTTCCTTTATTTTTTTGTCTTTCTTTCTGAATTTTTCTAATCTATGGATAAAATAAATATGATAAAGACAATATTATAAAGACAATAAAACCACATTATTACGTTTCCACATCAAAGTGAAATATAGGATTTAGTTTTTTTTTCTGTCAATTTATGCCTATTGGTGTTCCAAAAGTACCTTTCCGAAGTCCTGGAGAGGAAGATGCATCTTGGGTTGACGTATAGTGCGACTTGTCAGATATATTGGGTCATATGGGATTTCCCCATTCTCTCCCCCGACCGAGATATCCTCTGTTTCGCCCAAGAAGTAGAAATGGAATCATCTATAAATTGGAGCGTGAAATGCAATTAGATGCATTGTTTGGAGGAATTCATAGTACTATTATCAATTCGAATAATTTATGGTTGACTTTGATTGGACTAAAAAAATGAAGTATCCAGACTCCGTTTAGAAAAAACCCAATTGGTAATATATCTAGGATTACTACGTGTATCCTAAATGATTCCTGTTTGTTATTTGGAAAGTCATACCAAAAAGAAATGGTGGTGAGAAGATTTGTCCTATATGTGCAAATCAAAACGGGGTGAATCTTTACCCGGAGTAGAGCATAAACCTAAAAAGATGAAAGAGACCCATTCAGGAACAAGAAAATACCATCGTGATTTGGATTTAATCTCGATGAAACAATACATCAATGAAAAGTGAATCCGGTGAGTTTTTCTATTATATTATAAAGACGAAATCAAAATTCGTCTTTATTGAAAAGTCGAAGAAAAAGCCCTTAATCTATACATTGATTCTTTTTGTTTCGCTTTTTTTTTTATTTTGAACCGTATGCACCAAAAGATGCATGTACGGTTCCTAAGGGATACAATTTTGCCCTACTCAACCGACTTTATCGAGAAAGATTACTTTTTTTAGGCCAAGAAGTTGAAAGCGAGATCTCGAATCAAATTATCGGTCTTATGGTATATCTCAGTATCGAGGATGATACCAAAGATCTGTATTTGTTTATAAACTCTCCTGGCGGATGGGTAATACCCGGAGTCGCTATTTATGATACTATGCAATTTGTGCGACCAGAGGTCCATACAATATGTATGGGATTAGCCGCATCAATGGGCTCTTTTATCCTGGTTGGAGGAGAAATTACCAAACGTCTAGCATTCCCTCACGCTTGGCGCCAATGGGGTTTTTTATTTGAGAGAAAAAATAAAACTATGCCTTCGCCATATGAATATTAAGTAATAATAGCATGGCACTTCGAATTCGATATGAAAAAACTTGGCATAGTTTTATTTTTTTCAAAAGATTCGATTATGTATCGAGAGAGTAGTATGAGATAAAAGATATTTCCGATTTTCTCTTATCTATCGGAAGTCCAATTCAGCGTTACAAACTTGGTTATTTTCACACCGAAAGTCTCTTAACAATTTTTAAGTTATAAAAAAAGAGTGCAACAAAACCAAATTTTTCCCTTTTTGGTTGGATCAAAAAGAAACTTTGGGATTGCCGAATCAAAGAAAAAAAAAGAATACATTTTCAAATAGAAAAGCAACGGAGCCATCATAGTATTTTTGAACTCCTCCAAAAGGAAGGGTGGCAATTTGACCATTTACCCGTTTGGGGCTGATAGATTCTATTTTTATCTGGAAAGTAAGGGTCAATTAAATTGTCTAGCCGTATGCAATGCACAAAAGATGATGCCCGTACGGTTGTTCAATTCTATCTTTTTTCCTATTATTCTTGATCTTTCTTTTCTGTTCCTTTCATCACATCAGATAGAGAAACCTTCTATCATCAGGGTAATGATACATCAACCCGCGAGTTCTTTTTATGAGGCGCAGACGGGAGAATTTATCCTGGAAGCGGAAGAACTGCTTAAACTACGCGAAACCCTCACAAGGGTTTATGTACAAAGGACGGGCAAACCATTATGGGTTGTATCTGAAGACATGGAAAGAGACGTTTTTATGTCAGCAACAGAAGCCCAAGCTTATGGAATTGTTGATCTTGTAGCAGTTGAATGAAAAAAAATGGATTTTGTGCAAATACGTGATTTGATATTTTATCTCCGAGTTTAACTATTAAATAAAAAAATTCATAATCATCCGGTTAGGATCAATCTAAACCAGCCCATTATGTATATATTCAACATGCCAACTATTAAACAACTTATTAGAAATACAAGACAGCCCATTCGAAATGTCACGAAATCTCCCGCTCTTGGGGGATGCCCTCAGCGCCGAGGAACATGTACTAGGGTGTATGTGCGACTCGTTTAGATCATGAGCTGATACAAAAAAGCAAGAAACCGCTTCCAGTATGAATGATTAGTCCAGTGAATAGGATCGAATGGAAGAAGGAACTCCATTTAATATCTACTTACTATCTACAAATAAGCCACTTCCTCTATTGTGTATAAAATTTATGGTTTCCACTGGTGCAAATCCAATCACCTGAATTTAAGATGAGAAACAATTCTCCATTGATAGCAAATCGTTATCCATTAAGCGGAGGAAATCTTATTGAAATTCAAAAAAAAAACATAAAAATGAAGTTCTCGCTCGGTCAAGAACGGACTACGAGGGTCAGCTACCCAGCGAAATTTCATAATTAAATACCGTTACTGTATAGGCGGGTCTTATTGTGAAAGACCTGTTACTGGATAATTCATGAGTAGAGCCAAAGAGTGTGATGTGAACTATACAAGTTACCAATAACATTGATGAAATAGTAAATAAATGAAGTAAAGGCTCCGGTGTATAGAGAAGACCTCGCCGTTTAAGAAGTAACCATAGAAACGAGGAAACCCACTATTTCTTCATCCATTTAATTTGAAAATACCGAAAAAAAAAATCGTGGTTGGGGAGGTTATAGTAGCCAAAGCCATTGGAATTCGTATTTTATACATTGGAAAAATCCGTTTGGTTATTAATAGACCAGGACGGGTAAAAGAATAACTGAAAGAAACGAAATCAATTAGTTATTTGTCAAAATTTTATTTATTCAATGACCAGAATTAAACGCGGATATATAGCCCGGAGGCGTAGAACAAAAATTCGTTTATTTGCATCAAGTTTTCGGGGGTCTCATTCAAGACTTACTCGAACTATTACTCAACAGAAAATAAGAGCTTTGGTTTCGGCTCATCGGGATAGGGATAAGCAAAAGAGAAATTTTCGTCGTTTGTGGATCACTCGGATAAACGCAGTAGTTCGAGAAGGGAGAGTATTCTATAGTTATAGTAAATTAATACATGATCTATACAAGAAGCAGTTGCTTCTTAATCGTAAAATATTGGCCCAAATGGCTATATCAAATAGGAATTGTCTTTATATGATTTCCAACGAAATAAGAAAAAAAGTAGATTGGAAAGAATACACCGGAATAATTTAAATGGAGTTCCCCGGAGAATGAACTCCGGGAAGGTGGGGTCAAAATGACTATAAGAAAATACGCTAAAGTAGTCAAAATGAATGAACACGTTCAATAAAAAAAATCTTTTTTTCCGGCTCCTTTTTTTTTTCTTACGACACCATAAAAAACCTGTATTCTCAAATTTGTCAAACAAAACACCAATCCGCGTTTGAGTTCGGAAAGAATAAGCCTATTTATTTCTGGTTCTAAGACCAGTCGTTCTGGTGGTCGACTCAATTCTTTCAAATTGTTTCTCATTATTGAGAAAAGGTAACAAAGATAAAATACGAGCTTGTTTTATAGCAATAGTAATTAATCGTTGTTGTTTCAAGGTCAATCTATTCATCCGTCTAGATAATATTTTTCCTTGTTCACTAATAAATCGACTAATTAAACTCATGTTTCTATAATCAATTCGATCCCCCGATTGAATCGGGGGCAAACGCCTACGAAAAGATCGCTTGGATTTCAGAAAAGATCGCTTGGATTTATCCATGGTTTTTTTATTTAGTTTATTTCTTAATTGTCATTTTTTTTTAACTCCAATTTTTTATTTAAACGAAATATCTTCTATTTATATTTCAATATGTTCTATATAATGGCATTTTTCCCCTTTCAAGGCTAAGACATACTTGGTTCGATCTATTTCTTGATTTCCACATGAATCATATGTTTGTAACAATAGGGACAGAATTTTCTTAATTCTAGCCGATTCGGCATATTGTGCCGGTTTTTTTGAGTAATATATCTGGAAATGCCCGTTGATACCTTCTTAACACCGTTTTGAATACAACCGGTACATTCCAAAATCACCGTTACCCGCGCATCTTTCCTCTTAGCCATGAACCTCCTTTTTATTTTTTATTTGCTCAACTCTTCTATTTGGATTCGAAATGAAGAAAAAGAAAGGAAGGAAAAAATAGAAGTTACTCACTTGAAATCCAACTCTAAAAGATCAAAATCAATAAAGTAATAATAAATCAAAGCAAAGCCATAGTAAAGAATAATAAGTAAGACAATGATTTAGAAACTCTATTTAAACCCGAAGGACATCAGTTAAAGATCTTGTATTCTTGCCCTAGACCCCGATTTTCCTACTCTACCTCCCGTGACTCTATTATTTATTATTAATATTGATTTAATTCGAATTGGAACCTGAGTTTCACAGACGTTGAATCCACTTTTATTCTTTCTCTTTCGTCCCTTAGTCTAAAAATTAGAAAAAAAAAGGGAAAAAAGAGAAAAGGAGTGGGGGGGTTAGTCACAGATTTTAAATTGTATCTCTATTCTTCTTCATTCTTTCCGATGTCAATAGCTAAAATGAGAAAAAGGGAAATGTCAACGCATCCGGGAAAAAACGATTAATCTCTATCAATAAACCTGCTAAAGCCCCGAACCATAGCGTACTTAGTACTGGGGCCACGGAGAGATATGTTTTTAGATCTCGCATTGAAAAACCTCCCTTTTTTATTTATTGTAATACATAAAAAGATAATGCATATATGATCAGATGCATATGTAGTTAAGGGCCACTTATAGTTGTACACGGAATCCTCAATTCCAATTGAAATGTAAAACACTCTATAAGACTTTCCCCTTCTTATTATATGTTAAATGAGACCGAAAAGACGAAATGGGTAGAAAATTTGTGTTTCTCAATGCAGGAAATAGGGGTGTGGAAAACAAGACAGGAATTCTCTACAATGACACTGTAGGACAATTGAAGGGATGTGGCGCAGCTTGGTAGCGCGTTTGTTTTGGGTACAAAATGTCACGGGTTCAAATCCTGTCATCCCTACCTATTACTGCTTCTTTGAGCAGTAACGAGGAATCAATCGAGATCGATTCAAATTGCACGGAATCATTCATTTTTTTGAAACTATAGAATATATGCATATAAAAGTGTTAAAAAAAGAATCCTTGTTTTTTTTTGTTTACATTCTTTTCTATTCTTATAAGAAAGCGCTCTTAGTTCAGTTCGGTAGAACGTGGGTCTCCAAAACCCGATGTCGTAGGTTCAAATCCTACAGAGCGTGATTTTTTCTTCATGAGTCGAATTAGACTGAAATCGATTCAGCAGTCACTTGCACAACAATTCAAATTTGACCTCCTGTGGATTAAATAAAGGAAGAGGCCAATCAAATGAAGAAATGTTAATTAATCAGAGG